ATATAATTATATTATTATAATATTATAATATATGATAATAATATGATGAATATTTAATTAAGTGGAGAGCTTGGTTCAAACTTAAAGGTCTCTCCTATTTTTTAGGGGGGGTAGGGGGGGTATACGTTAATTTTTTTAAAAAGAAGAAGGGGGTGAAATTGTATGATTGTTGAATCGTATTATTATTTATGTCCTTGATATCAATAATGTAATTCTTAAGTAATGTCTTAATTCATTAATTAACATTACCGTAAACCAAGAAAAAATGTTCAACCTTGATGAACCATTGACGCGCTGCACTCTGAAATGTCAATTGAAAGGAAAGAGAGAAAAAATAACCTGACCCCCGTGGAGAGAACGCTCGGCATGTGGGATTATCTCACTGATGAACTCCACCAACAACTTATGTCAGCGTCGATGAAAGAATGAGGAATAAATCGATTAATGGCCCTGAAGTAGGAACCAAATGCCAGGAATAGTTCATTTAGTGAAACCCCCACTGTTATTGTCCCTCACCTTCAATAATAATATGCATTAAGAAATCAACTGATGGTCGGTTCTTACTACATTAATAGTTGGTATTTTACGGGGTGTTGAGTCCTGGTATATCTTAACTGATGAGTTTATTGTTCGGTCTTAAATTTCGTTCAGTTCTTCAACAATTTTTAGGGATTTTTCTAGTCATGCTTTTAGCATTTTTAGTTTTCTGTACTTGCTTTATGGGTTATAGGAATTATAGGTGAATATATAGTACTATGTCTTAGTTATGCATTATATTAATGTTTAATATATATGAATGGGGATAATACATATATGTATTATCAAAAAGTAGTTTAATTAAGAATGCTGGCTTTGGGAGCCAGTGGTGGGGGTTGAAGTCCCTTCTTTTTGAGCATAAGGGGGGATTTTAACCCCCGACATTCGGTTTACAAGACCGACGCTCTGAATCTGAGCTACTAATGCTTGTTAGTTTAGTATTTTGTTTTCTAGTCAACCGGCTATTGGCATCAAGATTAGGAAGAGAGAGAAGTAAAGTACTGAGGCAATTTGTCCGATAATAATGTAAGGATGTTCGACGGGTATGCCTCCAATTCAGGTTAGGATGACGACGTCGGCAATTAGGGTTCAGAATAGGAATTGTGATAGTGGGCGGAATGTTAGGCTTCGTTGTTTAGAGGTGTGTAAGAAAGGAACTACTATAAGAATTAAGATTGAGGCAAGAAGGGCCAGAACACCTCCTAGTTTATTGGGGATAGACCGTAGAATTGCGTATGCAAATAGGAAATACCATTCTGGTTTAATGTGGGCGGGGGTAACTAGAGGGTTGGCTGGTGTGAAGTTGTCAGGGTCTCCGAGGTAGTTTGGAGAGAATAGGGCGAGTGTTGCGAGGGCTGAGAGCATGATTGTGAAGCCCAGGAGGTCTTTGTAAGAGAAGTATGGGTGGAATGGGATTTTGTCTGCGTTTGAATTAAGTCCTAGGGGATTGTTGGAGCCTGTTTCGTGAAGAAAAATAAGATGTACGATGGCAGCGGCTGCAACGATAAATGGGAGGAGGAAGTGGAAGGCAAAGAATCGTGTTAGAGTGGCGCTGTCTACTGAAAAGCCTCCTCATACTCATTGAACGAGCGTGTTTCCTACGTAGGGGACAGCAGAGAGCAGGTTTGTAATTACAGTGGCGCCTCAGAAGGATATTTGTCCTCATGGGAGAACGTAGCCTACGAAAGCGGTGGCCATTACTAAAAGTAAGAGGACTACCCCTACGTTTCAGGTTTCTTTACTTAGGTAAGAGCCATAGTAAAGACCTCGGCCGATGTGGGAGTATAAGCAAATAAAAAAGAATGAGGCACCGTTTGCGTGTAGATTGCGAATTAGTCAGCCGTAGTTTACGTCTCGGCAAATGTGGGCTACGGATGAAAAGGCGGTAGAGATGTCGGATGTGTAGTGTATTGCAAGGAACAGTCCTGTGATGATTTGTGTAATAAGGCATAATCCGAGTAGAGAGCCAAAGTTTCATCAGGCGGAAATGTTTGAGGGGGTAGGAAGGTCAATTACTATGTCGTTTACGATTTTTAGTAGGGGGTGGGTTTTGCGTAGGCTGGCCATTAGTGTTTTTGTAGTTGAGTAACAACGATGGTTTTTCACGCCATAGGTCCTGGTTAAAATCCTGGCAGAAACTATGTTTTATGCGCTTGTTTTTCTTTTATTAGGGATGTTGGTTGTGATAATTGTGTTGTCTACAAATCCTGCTCCTTTTTATGGAGTTTTCAATTTGGTGCTGGTTGCACTTCTTTGCTGTGGGGCTTCAGTTTTGCACGGGGGAACTTTCTTGTCTTTGGTGTTGTTAATGATTTATATGGGGGGTATACTGGTTGTGTTTATTTATTCGTCAGCGCTGTCTGCAGATAAGGATCCTAAGGCGCCTACAGGTTGACAGGTGGTTTTATTCTTTTTTGGATATTTTTTTTTTGTTTTTGGTATCTTGTACACAAATATGGTCCTTGATGAAGAGGTGTGATGAGGGGTTTCTGGAGAGATAGACTGAGATGCAGTTTTTCGAGGTGATATGGACGGGGTTTCACTTATATATTCTAGCGGTGGGGGAGTATTACTATTGGGGGCCTGGGTCTTGTTATTGACGTTGCTTGTAGTATTAGAGCTGGTGCGGGGGTTGGGTCGGGGGGCTCTTCGAGCAGTTAGGTGAGAAGAACGAGGGTTGATAGAGCAAGGGTCGTGAGGAAGAGGACAAGGTATGTCTTGATTGATCCTTGTTGGATGTTACTAATGGTAGAGATGAGGGGAGTGTTGATAGATGAAATTGTTTTGGGTCCAACTTTTTCTAGTCAGGTTAGGTCAATAATTTGGGTAGCAATTGTTTGTCCTAAAATGAGATTAATTTTAGGAGAGGCACGGTGTACAATTGTTGGGAAGAAGCCAAGTATGTTTGAGAAGTGGTGGGGGGACAGGTGTGGTGTAGGTTTAAGTTGTTTGGAGGTTAAGGAAGCTAATTCTAGGGCAATTAGGAGTCCCAAGATTGTGACGATAAGAGCAGTAAGTTTAACAACTATAGGTATTGATATTACGGGTGTTTTTGTTGGGAGAAGGTTTGTGGTGATTAATAGGCCAGCAATAATGCTGCCTCATGCCAGTCGTTTGATAGGGTTAATTACAGATGGGTTATTTTCATTGATTGGTGAAAGGGAATTAAAGCGAGGGTGGCCTATGGATACGTAGAATACGACTCGTAGGCTGTAGATAGCTGTGAAAGAAGTTGCTAGGAGGGTGAGGCATAGGGCTCAGGCGTTTAATTGGGAGGTGGTTAAAGATTCGATGATGGCATCTTTGGAAAAGAAGCCGGCTAGGAAGGGGGTTCCGGTCAGGGCTAAGCTGCCAATTGTTAGGCATGAAGAGGTAACAGGGGTCAAGTGGTGTATCCCTCCCATTTTGCGGATGTCTTGTTCATCATTTAAGCTGTGAATAATAGACCCAGAGCATAAGAATAATATGGCTTTGAAAAAAGCGTGGGTGCAGATGTGCAGGAAGGCAAGTTGGGGCTGATTTAGGCCAATGGTGACTATCATTAGGCCTAGTTGACTGGAAGTTGAAAAAGCTACAATTTTTTTGATATCGTTCTGGGTTAGGGCGCAGGTGGCGGTAAATAGGGTGGTTAGGGCTCCTAGGCATAGGCAGAGTGTGAGGGCTGTTGGGTTGGTTTCTAAGAGGGGGGAGATGCGGATTATTAAGAAGATTCCTGCAACGACTATAGTGCTGGAGTGGAGTAGGGCAGAGACCGGTGTAGGACCTTCTATTGCAGAAGGAAGTCACGGATGAAGGCCGAATTGGGCTGATTTGCCTGTTGCGGCTAAGATCAGGGCAACTAATGGGAGGGTTATGTCTATGTTTTTAGTGGAAAAGAAAATTTGTTGTAGTTCTCAGGAGTTTAGGTGGGTGGCTATTCAAGCTATAGCGATAATTAATCCAATGTCTCCGACTCGATTATAGATGACTGCTTGTAGGGCGGCTGTATTAGCGTCTGCTCGTGCGTATCATCAGCCGATAAGAAGGAATGATATGATACCAACCCCCTCTCAGCCGATGAAGAGTTGAAATATGTTATTGGCGGTAACAAGAATAATTATTGCAATTAGGAAGACCAGAAGGTATTTAAAGAATCGGTTTATGAATGGGTCTGAGTGTATGTATCAGGATGCAAATTCTAAAATGGATCAGGTTACGTATAGTGCTACTGGGGTAAAGATAATTGAGTAGGAGTCGAATTTAAGGCTGATGTTGATGTCAAAGGTGAGGGTGTTTATTCAGTTTAAGTTAGTGATGATAGATTCAGTTCCTTCATTAAGGTGGAGGCAGAGGGGCAGGAGGCTGACGAGGAAGGCGTATTTTACTGCTGTTTTCACTTGAATAAGTGCTCAGTTTGGGTTTTGTGGTTTTGGGGAAAAGGTTGTTAAAACTGGGTAAATGAGTAGTGCAAAAATAATAATTAGGGTAGATGTTATAATTAGAGGGGTGGAGTGCATAGCTTTTACTTGGAGTTGCACCAAGAGTTTTTGGTTCCTAAGACCAACGGATTAGCTATTATCCTTCAAAAGCTGGGTCGAATGAGCCCCGGAGTTTAACCGAGGGGGATGAAGATTAGCAGTCTTCATTGTTGCGAACCTCTTTCGGTGGACAAGAGGGTTTTAACCTCTGTTTTTAGAATCACAATCTAATGTTTTGATTAAACTATGTCTACAGGCAGTTCACCCTCAGATTAGTTCTGGTTTTGTAATAATTAGGATTAGTGGGAGGAGGTGGAGGGCGATAAGAAGGTGCTCTCGGGTGTGTGAGGGTTCAAGAGCTAGGAGGTGGCTGGGGGCGGGCCCTCGTTGGGTTATGAGGAATATATAGAGTGAGTAGCCGGCAGTAATAAGTGTGCCTAGCCCAGTAAGGCCAATTGTTCACGGGGATCAATTGAATAGGGAGGTAATAATCATTAGTTCTCCTATTAAGTTGGGGAGGGGTGGTAATGCTAAATTGGCGAGGCTTGCGATGAATCATCAGGCTGCTATGAGAGGGAGGATTATTTGCATACCTCGAGCAAGTAGCATAGTTCGGCTGTGTGTGCGCTCGTAGCTAGTATTAGCTAGACAGAATAAGGCGGATGATGTTAATCCGTGGGCAATTATGAGGATTAGCGCGCCGGTGAATCCTCAGGGGGTTTGGATGAGAATACCTCCAACTACCAGTCCTATGTGGCTGACTGATGAGTAGGCAATTAATGATTTTAGGTCTGTTTGACGTATGCAGATGGAACCAGTTATAATCACTCCTCAGAGGGCTAAGACAATGAATGGGTAGCTGAGTTCTTTGGTTAAGGGGTCTAGGGTGACTAAAATTCGTATTATGCCGTAGCCCCCTAGTTTTAGTAGTACAGCGGCTAGCACTATAGATCCTGCAATGGGGGCTTCTACGTGAGCTTTGGGTAGTCAAAGGTGAACTCCGTAAAGGGGTATTTTAACTAGGAATGCCAGGATACATCCTGCCCACCAGATCTTATCTGCATATGATGTTAGTTCAAGTTGGCCCAAGTGGGGGAGCATAAGGAGGGATAGGGATCCATTAGAGTTTTGTAAGAGTAGTAGTGCGATGAGGAGGGGTAGAGAGCCTGCTAGGGTATAGAAAAGGAAGTATGTACCTGCGTTAAGACGTTCTGCTTGGTTTCCTCAGCGAGTAATGAGGATCAGGGTGGGGATTAGAGTGGCTTCAAATATTACGTAAAACATGATCATTTCTGTGGCGGAGAAGGCAAGGATCAGGAAGAATTGCAGGGAGGCAAGAAGTGTGATATACATTCGTTGACGGTTAATTGGTTCATGAGATGTGTGGTTTTGGCTGGCTAGGATTATTAGAGGAAGGAGTCAGCATGAGAGGATTAAAAGGGGGGTTGATAGTGGGTCAGTGGCTAAGTAGGGGTTGAGGAAAGTTCACCCTGTTTCAGAGGCGTTTTTTAGCCATAGTAGGCTAGTGAGAGCAATTAGGAGACTGTTGAGGAGTGAAGAGGGCCACAATCATTTAGGGGGTGTTAATCATGTTGCTAGGATAAGTATAGTGGTTGGGATTAGGATTTTTAGCATTGTAGGAGGTTTAGGTTTTGTAGGTGATCTGATCCGTGGGTACGGGCTGTGGCGACTATTAAAGCTAGTCCTACACCAGCTTCGCATGCTGAGAATGCTAGAAGGAGTAACGGCGCGGCTGAAAAACTGGTGGAGGATATTTGCAGGCTTCATGTTGAAAGTGCGAGGAATAGGGCTAATATTATGCTTTCAAGACATAAGAGTGCAGATAGAAGGTGGACTCGGTAAAATGCAAGGCCGAATAGTCCTAGGAAGAAGACTGAGGTGAATGAGAGTTGGATGAGGGTCATCAGGTTAATTATGGACTTTAACCATAGTTTTTTGAGCCGAAATCAAATGTTTTGATTAAACTAATTACCTATTCGGCTCATTCAAGGCCTCCTTGGAGTCATTCGTAGGCTAGGCCAATTGTGAGGAGAATTAGAAGGGCGGAGGTCCATATAAGTGTTAGGGTGGGGGATGGGAGTTGATCCCCTCAAGGGAGGGGGAGGAGAAGGGCGATTTCTAAGTCGAAAAGGAGGAACAGAATTGCGACTAAGAAGAAGCGTAGTGAGAAGGGGAGTCGGGCTGATCCTAGGGGGTCGAAGCCACATTCGTATGGTGATAATTTTTGGTAGTCTGGTGTAAGGGCGGGGAGTCAGAATGAGACGGTCATTAAGATGAGGGATAAAGCTGTGGTGATAATTAATATTGTTGTTAGTAAGTTCATTATCTTTCCTTGGAGTTTAACCAAGACTGGGTGATTGGAAGTCACAGGTACTGACTTTATACTAGAAAGATTTATGAGCCTCATCAGTAGATTGAGATGTATAAGAATAATCAGACAACATCTACAAAGTGTCAGTATCAGGCGGCTGCTTCGAAGCCAAAGTGGTGTTCGGAGGTGAAGTGGAATCGGATTTGTCGTAGCAGACATACGGCTAAGAAGGTTGATCCGATGATGACGTGAAGGCCGTGGAAGCCGGTAGCGACGAAGAAGGTTGAGCCGTAAACACCATCTGCGATTGTGAAGGGGGCTTCATAGTACTCTATTGCTTGTAGGAATGTAAAGTAGAAACCTAGAAGGATTGTCAGGGTGAGAGATTGGATTGCTTGTTTTCGTTCACCTTCTATAATGCTGTGGTGAGCTCAGGTTACGGTAACTCCTGATGCCAGTAGGACTGCTGTGTTTAGGAGGGGAACTTCGAAGGGATTTAAGGGGATAATGCCTGTAGGGGGTCAGCAGCCTCCTAATTCAGGAGTGGGGGCTAGGCTTGCGTGGTAGAATGCTCAGAAGAAGCCAAGGAAGAAGAATACTTCGGAGGTAATAAATAGAATTATTCCGTATCGAAGGCCTTTTTGGACAGGAGGGGTGTGGTGGCCTTGGAATGTGCCTTCTCGTACGATATCTCGTCATCATTGAAGTATTGTGAGTAAAAGTAGGACTAGTCCTAGGGTTATTAGGATAGTTGAGTTAAAGTGGAATCAAATGGCTAGGCCGGATGTAAGGAGAAGGGCAGCGACTGCTCCTGTTAGGGGTCATGGGCTTGGGTCTACTATGTGGTATGGGTGTGCTTGATGGGCCATTAAACGTTTTCTTGTAGGTAGAGGCTTAGAAGAAGTACGAAAACATAGGCTTGGATTATTGCGACGGCGACTTCTAGAAGTGTCAGGAGGAATAATAGGGTTGATGTCAGAATGGCGACAGTTGGTATAAGGGGGAGGAGTACGAAAGCTGCTGTAGCGATTAGTTGAATCAACAGGTGGCCTGCTGTGAGGTTAGCGGTTAGTCGAACTCCTAGTGCTAAAGGTCGAATGAAGAGGCTGACAGTTTCGATAATAATTAGGATAGGGATTAGAGCGTTGGGGGTGCCTTCTGGAAGAAGGTGGCCCAGGGCTGCTGTTGGGTTGTTTCGTATTCCGATGATTACTGTTGCGAGTCATAGGGGTACAGCTAGGGCTATATTTACGGAAAGCTGTGTGGTGGGGGTGAATGTGTATGGAAGGAGTCCTAGCATATTAATGGTAATTAGGAACACTATTAATGAGGCGAATATAAGGGCTCATTTGTGCCCTCCTATGTTTAGTGGGAGGAGCAGTTGTTGAGTAAATCGATTAATAAATTGGCTTTGAAGTGTTAAAAGACGATTGTTGGTTCAACGGTTGGTTGGTGTGGGGAAGAGGGTCCAAGGTAATAGGAGAGCGAGGGCAATCAGGGGAATACCAAAGGCGGTGGGGCTAAGAAATTGGTCGAAGAAGCTTAGTGTCATGATCAGGGTCAGGGTTTGATTTCTTTGGGGCAAGTGTTTTGAGAGGAGGGTTCATTTGGGAATAAGTGAGCTATGATTTTTGGAGGGAGGAAGATTAGGAATACACATCAAGAGAAGACCATAATGAGGAATCAAGGTGCGGGGTTGAGTTGAGGCATTTCACTAAGGGTGTTTGGTAGGCACCATTTTTAGCTTAAAAGGCTAACGCTGTGTCCGTTTTAGCTTCTTAGTGAGGCATCTTCGAGCATTAGTGAGGATCAGTTTTCAAAGTGTTCTAGGGGGACGGCTTCAACAACGATTGGTATGAAGCTGTGGTTAGCTCCGCAGATTTCGGAGCATTGGCCGTAGAAAACACCAGGTCGGGACAGGATAAAGGCTGTTTGGTTTAGACGGCCGGGTACGGCATCCATTTTTACACCTAGAGAGGGGACGGCTCAGGAGTGGAGGACATCTTCTGCTGAGACTAGGATTCGAATGGGGGAGTCCACTGGAACGACCATTCGATGGTCAGTTTCTAAAAGGCGGAATTGGCCGGGGGCCAGGTCTTGTGTGGGGACTATATATGAGTCAAAGGCTAGGTCGCTATAGTCTGTATATTCATAGCTTCAGTATCATTGGTGACCTATAGCTTTAATTGTTAGATGGGGGTCGTTGATTTCGTCTATTAGGTAAAGAATTCGGAGGGAAGGGAGGGCAATGAGGATAAGAATAATAGCTGGTAGGATAGTTCAGATAATTTCAATCTCTTGAGAGTCTAGAATGTATTTGTTAGTTAGTTTGGTGGAGACTATAGCAACAATAATGTAAAGTACTAATGTGCTAATAAGGAATACGATTATTAGAGCATGGTCGTGGAAGTGAAGGAGTTCTTCTATTACTGGTGAAGCTGCATCTTGAAACCCTAGTTGTGAAGGATGTGCCATTAATAATAAGACACGTGGGGGTCTAACCCACAATTCTACCTTGACAAAGTAGTGTAATTGCCATTTTACTAGAGTCTTATGAAGAAAGTGACAGAGTGGTTTTGTAGCTGGCTTGAAACCAGTTTACGGGGGTTCGATTCCTCCCTTTCTCGGATAGAGGTTTGAGTTTGGACAAAGGCGGGCTCTTCGAATGTGTGGTAAGGAGGAGGGCACCCGTGTAGTCATTCTACATTTGTCATTGTTAGTTCAACTGATTGGACTTCTCGCTTAGCGGTGAAGGCCTCTCAGAGGATAAAGAGGAACATAATTACTGCCACTAGAGAGACTATTGAGCCAATTGAGGAGACGGAGTTTCATAGGGCGTAGGCGTCGGGGTAGTCGGAGTATCGTCGAGGTATTCCAGCTAGACCAAGGAAGTGTTGAGGGAAGAAGGTTAGGTTGACACCAATGAACATTACTCCGAAGTGGATTTTAGTTCAAGTGCTGTGGAGTGTGTATCCTGAAAATAGTGGGAATCAGTGTACGAATGCACCCATAATTGCAAATACAGCACCCATGGAGAGGACGTAGTGGAAATGGGCAACTACGTAGTAGGTGTCGTGTAATACGATGTCTAGGGATGAATTGGCTAGGACAATTCCGGTTAGGCCACCCACTGTAAATAGGAAGATGAAGCCGAGGGCTCATAGTATAGGGGTTTCTCATTTAATTGATCCTCCATGCAAGGTTGCAAGTCAGCTAAATACTTTGACTCCTGTGGGGATGGCAATAATTATTGTGGCAGAGGTAAAGTAGGCTCGGGTGTCTACGTCCATGCCGACTGTAAACATGTGATGGGCTCATACAATAAAACCAAGAAGACCGATGGCCATTATGGCTCAGACCATGCCCATGTAGCCGAATGGTTCCTTTTTGCCCGAGTAGTAGGCTACGATGTGTGAAATTATTCCGAAGCCAGGGAGAATTAGAATGTAGACTTCAGGGTGTCCAAAGAATCAGAATAAGTGTTGGTACAAGATGGGGTCTCCTCCTCCTGCTGGGTCAAAGAAGGTTGTATTTAGGTTTCGGTCAGTGAGAAGTATTGTAATCCCTGCTGCAAGGACTGGAAGGGAGAGCAGGAGAAGTACAGCAGTAATTAAAACGGCTCACACGAAAAGAGGTGTTTGGTATTGTGAGATTGCTGGGGGCTTCATGTTAATGATAGTTGTGATGAAGTTGATCGCCCCTAGAATAGAGGAGACCCCTGCAAGATGAAGAGAGAAGATGGTGAGGTCTACAGAAGCCCCTGCGTGGGCAAGATTTCCTGCTAGGGGTGGGTATACAGTTCAGCCCGTACCCGCTCCGGCTTCTACTCCAGAGGATGCGAGCAGAAGGAGGAAGGATGGGGGAAGCAGTCAGAAGCTTATGTTGTTCATTCGGGGGAAGGCCATGTCTGGGGCTCCGATTATAAGTGGGATTAATCAGTTCCCAAAGCCTCCAATCATGATTGGTATTACTATAAAGAAAATCATTACGAATGCATGGGCTGTAACGATTACATTGTAGATCTGGTCATCGCCCAAGAGTGCGCCGGGTTGACTGAGTTCGGCCCGAATAAGAAGACTTAGTGCTGTGCCTACTATTCCGGCTCAGGCACCAAAAACTAGGTATAGGGTGCCGATATCTTTGTGATTGGTTGAGAAAAATCAGCGTGTGATTGCCACAGGTAGAATGGCTGAGGGTTAAGCGGTGGTTTGTAGCCCCATATACAGAGGTTTAAGTCCTCTTTCTATCAGCCCTGGGGTGTTACATGTTAGATTGCAAATCTAAAGAAGCAGATTGACGTCTGCCGGGGCTTTCCCCGCCTTTTGCTTTTGCTAGGCGGGGAAAGTTAGATGGAAGCTCGTTGGTTTTGGGCGCTTAGCTGTTAACTAAGAGTTTGCAGGATCGAGGCCTGTCTATCTAGTTAAGGCTTTAGCTTAATTAAAGTGTCTGTTTTGCATGCAGAAGATGTGAGATAATGGCTTGCAAGTCTTATCAGGGACTGAAAGATTTTCACTTCCACTGAGAGCTTTGAAGGCTCTTGGTCTGGTGTTAACCTAAGTCTCTTATGTGTTAAAGAGTGTAAGTACTTCAGGGGTTAAGGGGAGGAGGAGAATGGAAGAGGATAATAAGATAGCGGTTGGTAATGTTTTTTTATTTGTTTGGGTTCGTCAGGGTAGTGTTCCTGTTAGGTTATTTGGGGAGATGGTTAGGGTTATAGCGTAGGATAGGCGTAGATAGAAATAAAGACTTAGTAGGGCGCTTAGGGCTGCTAATGTGGCTGTTATGCTTAGGTCTTGTTTTGTAAGTTCTTGAAGGATAAGTCATTTAGGCATGAAGCCAGTTAGTGGGGGTAAACCTCCTAATGACAGAAGGATCAGGGGTATTAGGGATGAAATGATCGGGGTTTTGGCTCACGAGATTGTTAAGGTTCCAATTGTTGTGGTTTTGTTTATCATGAAAGCAAGGAAGGTGGAGGAGGTTATGATGATATAAAGTGCTAGGGTTATTACAGCTAGGGTTGGTGAGAATTGAAGAATAATGACTATTCAGCCTAGGTGGGCGATGGAGGAGTAGGCTAGAATTTTACGTACTTGGGTTTGATTTAGGCCTCCCCATCCGCCGACAAGTATGGAGAGGATGGCGAGGAGGATTAAGAGTGTTTGGTTATTAGGTTGAATTTGTAGTAGAAGGGAGAATGGTGCGATTTTTTGTCATGTGGCTAGGATAAGTCCAGTTGTAAGGTCTAGTCCTTGTATTACTTCTGGGAGTCAGGTGTGAAGTGGGGCTAGTCCAATTTTTAAGGCTAATGCAATGGTAATTATGGTTGTTGGGACTGGGTGGGTAGCTTGCTGTAGCTCTCATTGGCCTGTTATTCAGGCGTTGGTTGTAGCTGCGAGGAGGAGGGTTGCTGCTGCGGCAGCTTGAGTTAAGAAGTATTTTGTAGTGGCTTCAATTGCTCGTGGGTGGTGTTGTTGGGCTATTAGGGGAATAATAGCTAGGGTGTTAATTTCTAGGCCCATTCATGCAATTAGTCAGTGTGTGCTGGTAGTTGTAATAGTTGTACCTAACAGCAGGCCAAATAAAAGGGAGGCAGTAATATAAGGGTTCATTTGTAAAGGGGGGATTTTAACCTCCATTTTTAGGGTATGGGCCTAAAAGCTTATTTAGCTGACTTTACTAGAAAGTGGTGTAGTGGAAGCACTGAGAGTTTTGATCTCTCCGGGTTGGGTTCAAGTCCCTTCTTTCTAAGGAGCTGGAGGGAATTTAACCCTCATGATTCACTCTATCAAAGTGGTCCTTTGTTTCAGGCACAGTTCCTTTTATATTTGAGGGGGAAGGCCTGCTATTGTAGTTGGGAGTGCAAGATGTCAGATAATGAATGCTAATGTAAGTGGTAGGAAGTTTTTTCATGTGAGGTGTATTAGCTGGTCATATCGGAATCGTGGGTAGGAGGCTCGGGCTCATAGGAAGATGAGGGATAAAATGGCTGTTTTTGATATTAAATTGATAGAGGTTAGTTCTGGAAGAGCGGGCATATGTAAGGCTCCTAGGAACAGGATTGTGGAGAGCGTGTTTATTAAGAGGATGTTGGCATATTCTGCCAGAAAAAATAGGGCGAAGGGGCCTCCTGCATATTCAACATTGAACCCAGATACCAGTTCGGACTCCCCCTCTGTTAGGTCAAAGGGGGCTCGGTTTGTTTCGGCTAGCGTGGAGATGTATCATATTGCTGCAAGGGGTCATGTTGGGATGATTAGTCAAATGCTTTCCTGGGTGACGTTAAATGTTTGTAGGGTAAAGTTGCCTGTAAAAATAATCAATGATAAAAGGATTAGCCCTAGACTTACTTCGTATGAGATTATTTGTGCAACTGCTCGTAGGGATCCTATAAGGGCATATTTTGAGTTGGAGGCCCATCCGGAGCCCAGAATAGAGTAGACTGCCAAGCTAGAGATAGCTAGGACAAATAGAATGGCCAGATTTAAGTCAAGGATGGGGTAGGGGAGGGGCATTGGTGTTCATATTATTATGGCGAGAGTAAGGGCTAGTGTAGGGGCAATAATGAATAGGATGGGAGCGGAGGTAGATGGTCGGACGGGTTCTTTGATGAAAAGTTTAACGCCATCGGCGATGGGTTGGAGGAGTCCGTAAGGTCCTACGATGTTGGGCCCCTTTCGTAACTGCATGTAACCTAAAACTTTTCGTTCAATTAATGTTAAGAAAGCTACGGCTAGTAGAACGGGTACAATAATGGTTAGGGGGTGAATTAAGTGGGTAATTAGTATTGTAGTCATAGTTAGGGAGAGGAGTTGAACCTCTGTTCGAAGGGTTTAAGGCTTTTGCAATACCGGGCTCTGCCACACTAACATGTCATGTTCTTTGACTTAGTTTTGTACTCTCTTATTTGCTTGAGCTGGATTCAGCAAGTGAGAGTGGGGCTTGTTTGTACATTGGCCCCTCTTTTTCGGTCCTTTCGTACTGGAAAAAGGTACTTCATAGATAGAAACTGACCTGGATTACTCCGGTCTGAACTCAGATCACGTAGGACTTTAATCGTTGAACAAACGAACCTTTAATAGCGGCTGCACCATTAGGATGTCCTGATCCAACATCGAGGTCGTAAACCCTCTTGTCGATATGGACTCTAAAAGAGGATTGCGCTGTTATCCCTAGGGTAACTCGGTTCGTTAATCGGCTTTAGCCGGATCATTATTGGTCAGATGTTCTGTATCCTAGAGTGGTGACTCTTGGGTTTAAAAAGGGTGTTTTCATTCCACATGGGGGTTTTTTGTTACCCCGCGGTCGCCCCAACCAAAGACATTAAAACAGGTTCACTAGGTTTATTCCCTTTATTTAGGGTTTATTGACAGGGGCTGTTTTTTGTCTAAAGCTCCATAGGGTCTTCTCGTCTTATGGTTTTATCCCCGCTTCTGCACGGGGAGATCAAGTTCATTGACTTGAGAAAGGAGACAGCTAAGCCCTCGTTATGCCATTCATACAGGTCCACATTTAAAGGACAAGTGATTGCGCTACCTTTGCACGGTCAAAATACCGCGGCCGTTAAACATATAGTCACAGGGCAGGCGTGACCTCTTATTCACTGAAGCAAGAGGCGATGTTTTTGGTAAACAGGCGAGGCTTTGAGTTTGCCGAGTTCCTTCTTTTTCTTTTAGTCTTTCCTATTTGGCACACCAGTGTAGGGGTAACGGAAAAGTGTTAAATGTTTTTCTTGTTGTGAGTTTAATATTTATTTCCCTCTTTGGTTGGGTCCGTTGAATTTCGGTGGGGGTTCGTTCTGATGTACACTTGTGCTTGGAGGGGGTCGGCCCCTTATTACTCATTTTAGCATAATTTCTTCTATGGAAGCATAGAAAAGCCCGGTAGGGGAAGGGGTTAGGAGTGTTTTATTGGTATTTGTGGCAGGGATGTGCTAGAGCTTTAACGCTTTCTTGTGGTGGCTGCTTCTAAGCCTACTTAAGCGCGGTGCCTTGATTTTTTATGATCCTTATCCTCCTGTTAAAAGTTGTTTCTTGTATCAAAGGGGCTGTACCCCCTTTGATTAACTCTTTTGGTTTCTTAAAGTCGGGTTAATATAAATAGTTATGGAGTTAAGAAGCCAAAAGGCTGAGCTTATACTCAGTTCTCGGGCAACCAGCTATAACTGAACTCGGTAGGTTTATCACCTCTACTCAAAGCTCTTTCCACTCTTTTGCCACAGAGACGGATGTGCCCTATAAAGGCTGTCTTGGAGTAGCTCATTCAGTTTCGGGGTGTTAGACTAAAGTGCTCTTTGCCTAATTATACTAGCTAAATCATGATGCAAAAGGTACGAGGTGTAATCTCTGCTTTTTTTTACTTTACTGGGTTATTTCATTTCTCTTTCAGCGTTCCCTTGCGGTACTTTATCTATAGCTCCTAGTTCCTTTTCTATCTCCTATACTAGGGTGGAAAAATGATTTGTTTTGTTTAGTTAAGTATCTTAGGGGGTATTTATAGTGGTTTGTTGTGGGTGGGGTGGGGGCTAGCTGTTAGGTGTCGGGGCAGCTCGATTTGCACGGGCGTCAACTCGGTGTAAGGGAGGTGCTTTAAGCTGTTAAGCTATGCTCCGGTTTTTCCAAGTGCACCTTCCGGTACACTTACCATGTTACGACTTGCCTCCCCTTTTCTTTTGGTGGCTTATTAGTTATTTTTAAATTAAGAGTTTGGGGAGAGTGACGGGCGGTGTGTGCGCGCTTCATGGCCGGTTTCAGCATGACACTCTATTTCTTGCTTACTGCTAAATCCTCCTTCGGGTGTGCATTTCAGCACATCTTTCGTGTTCTCTAGGCAGAGAATGTAGCCCATTTTGTCCCCCTCCATTCGCTACACCTCGACCTGACGTTTTTGGCTGTGCCAATTTTGTCTACTATTTGCCCTTCACAGGGTAGGCTGACGACGGTGGTATATAGGCGGTTAAAACAAGGAGGGGTGAGGTTGAACGGGGAGTATCGGTTTTAAAACAGGCTCCTCTAGATGGTTTTAAAGCACCGCCAAGTCCTTTGGGTTTTAAGCTAATGCTCGTAGTAACCAGGCGGATATGTACGTAGTTTCATATCGTGTTTAGGGGTAGGCATAGTGGGGTATCTAATCCCAGTTTGTGTCCTAGCTTTCGTGGGTTCGAGTTAGTGAGGCTACTTTCGTTATTGTTCTTCGTTGCTTCGGAAGCGTATAACAGCCTTGAAGGTGTTCGGTCTCAGTTTGTTGTTTTTAGTTCTAACCACCCTTTACGCCGTTGGCTAACAACTTGGGTCTCTCGTATAACCGCGGTGGCTGGCACGAGTTTTACCGACTCTTTAGATCATGACTAAGTCAAGTTTTCACTTATGGCTTAATGTTTATCACTGCTGAATTCCCTTGGGGGCGTGGCAAAGCTAGGTGTCATGGGCTACAAATTTGTGTGCCTGATACCAACTCCCTATTTCCGGACGGGGGGCGGGGGGCATTTTCACTGGGATGCGGATACTTGCATGTGTAAGTTTGATCAGAGTTGTTAGTAAAGTCAGGACCAAGCTTTTGTGCCTGCGGGACTTTTCAGGGCCCATCTTAGCATCTTCAGTACTCTGCTTTGGTTAAGCTACGCTAGC